TTCGTGGGAGACATTCTCGGATTTTACACGTGTGATACATGTTCCTTCTATTTCTCCAAGCAAAGCTCTTCGCATCGCAATCCCTATTGTGTCGGCTTGTCCTTTCATAAGTGGAGCCAGAATAAATCGACCATAATAAAGACGTTTACTGTCTGTTCTTGATTCAACACACTTCCACTGTAGTGTCCGAGTAGATACTGTTACTTTCTCTCGAACCATAGTAATAATATTTTTTTTGATTGAATTTTTTATTTCTCTTGTTTCTCTTGAAATTGATTCACTGTTTATTTCTACACACGTCTTTTTTTCGGAGGTCTACAGCCATTATGTGGCATAGGGGTTACATCCCGTACAAAAGTTAATAGGATACCACTTCTACGAATAGCTCGTAATGCGGCGTCTCTTCCGAGACCGGGACCTTTTATCATGACTTCTGCTCGTTGCATACCCTGATCGACTACTGTACGAATAGCATTTGCTGCTGCAGTTTGAGCGGCAAAGGGTGTCCCTCTTCGCGTACCATTGAATCCACAAGTACCGGCCGAGGACCAGGAAACCACCCGACCTCGTACATCTGTAACTGTGACAATGGTATTATTAAAACTTGCTTGAACATGAATAACTCCCTTTGGTATTTTACGTGCACTTTTACGTGCACCAATACGTACATTTCTACGTAAACCAGTTCTCGGTATAGCTTTTGCCATATTGTATCATCTCATAAATATGAGTCAGAAATATATGGATCTATCCATTTCATGTCAAAACAGATTCTTTATTTGTACGCTGAGTCCTTTAGTGAGTCTGATTATCCCTTTATCCTTGTCTTTGTTTATGTCTCGGGTTGGAACAAATTACTCTAATGCGCCCCCGTCTACGGATTAGTCGACATTTTTCACAGATTTTACGAACGGAAGCTCTTATTTTCATATTTTTCATTCCTTATCTTAATTCTGAATCTACTTCTTGGTAGAAAATAAGTTTCTTGAAATTTTGAATATCGAATCGTATTGAATAAAAATCACCTAATCTTTTGAATCCTTGTTTCGGAGTCGATAAATTATACGTCCTCTGCTTGAATCATAACGACTTACTTCAATTTTGACTTTATCCCCGGGTAGTATCCGTATAAAACTACGTCGGATCTTTCCCGAAACATAACCTAGAATCAGATCCTCATTATCTAACCGAACCCGGAACATGCCATTGGGAAGCGATTCAGTAATTAAACCTTCATGAGTCCATTTTTGTTCTTTCATTCCAGGTAAAGCCTCCTTGAGGTATCAACTAATGGAGGAGAAACGATATTAGACAACTCACCCCCCTTTCTTTTTATATTTCTCAAATAGGAAGAGGTTTCGGATTTCATTTGGATATGAAATGGATTACCATATATAACATAAAATTTCTCCGCCGATTCCTTCTAGTCGAGCTTCCCGATCTGTCATTATACCCCGAGAAGTGGAAAGAATTACAATACCCATTCCACCTAAAATTCTAGGAATTCGTTGAGAGTTAGAATAGATTCGTAGACCGGGTCGGCTGATCCGTTTTAAATTTAAAAAATTTCTATAGGGTCTTTTCCTATTCCTGCTATGTCGCAGGGTTAAAACCAAAAAATTTTTGTTTTTTTCTCGATGTTTTCTGACGTTTTCGATAAAACCTTCTCGGAAAAGTATTTTAACAATATTTTCGGTAATATTAGTAGATGCTATGCGAACAACTCTTTTTCTATCCATATCAGCATTTCGTATAGAGGTTATTATCTCAGCAATAGTGTCTCTACCCATGATGAATTAAAACTTTTGTCGTCCCAAAATTGGATATAATTAACATGTTTTTCTTTTTTTTTTTTTTATTGGTTTATGAATATAAATTTTTCAAGGTATATGCGCAAAACACAAGCTACGAATTAATCTAGTTCTTAATCTATTTCCCTTCAAATACCCCAAAAATTCAGATCTCTTTTTTTTTTTTATAATACTTCGGGAGCTAATGAAACTATTTTAGTAAAATTTAATTGTCTCAATTCGCGGGGGATTGCCCCAAAAATGCGAGTTCCTTTTGGATTTCCTTCTTGATCAATCACAACTGCAGCATTGTCATCATATCGTATTATCATACCGCTGTCACGTTTAAGTTCTTTACAGGTACGAACAATTACAGCTCTGACTACTTCTGATTTTTCTAGGGGCATATTTGGTACGGCTTCTTTGATCACAGCAACAATAACGTCACCAATATGAGCATATCGGCGATTACTAGCTCCTATGATTCGAATACACATCAATTTTCGAGCCCCGCTGTTATCCGCTACATTTAAATAGGTCTGAGGTTGAATCATATAAATTTTTGAATCTATTCTTCCAATGCAAAGGATGAAGAAAATAAAAGAAATATTGTTTGTCTAAGTCTAAAAAAGAAATAGGCGATTTTGTTTCATCCCCAAGACCCATTTCTCTACGTTCTACATTTTTATCCCGAAATAATAAATTGAGTTCGTATAGGCATTTTGGATGCTGCTATTAAAATAGCCCTTTTAGCTATATTTTCGGTTACTCCACCCATTTCATATAGTATTCGCCCCGGTTTAACAACAGCTACCCAATATTCAGGGGATCCTTTCCCCGAACCCATACGCGTTTCAGCAGGTCTTACTGTAACTGGTTTGTCTGGAAAGAGACGGACCCATATTTTTCCACCACGGCGTGCATTTCGTGTCATTGCCCGGCGACCTGCTTCGATTTGTCTCGATGTGATCCAAGCGGGTTCAAGTGCTTGAAGAGCATATTTACCGAAACAAATATGATTACCTCGATAAGATATTCCCTTCATTCTTCCTCTGTGTTGTTTACGGAATCTAGTTCTTTTGGGGTTATAGTTGATGGTTGTTTCGGAATTCCATCTCTACTACAGAGCTGGACGTGAGAGTTTCTTCTCATCCAGCTCCTCGCGAATAAAAGGATTCCAAATTGAATTTCAATTAATTTGAATAGCTATTAGAACATTTTTATTTTAGAAAAAATTTTATTTTTTTCTAACGTCCTAATAAATCTTTATTGTCTTTTATCCGAGTTTACCAATTCAAAAAAAAAAGAAGGTTTTCGCGGGCGAATATTTACTCTTGCAATCTCTATTTCAGTCCTAGCACTTGTTCGTCACTTTTCAAAATAGATGAATTTATTTCCGGTTTATTTCGCCATCCTAAGTCGTGAATCATTAAGATTCGTTTATTTAATATTTAAATAAAATCTTTTGCATTCACAGGTTCCTTCGTTTCCACCACTTCGTACTAGATGATTAGGTCAGAATTCTACAATGGAGCTCATAATCCAATTTATTCTTGAGTCAACCTTCTTAGTCTTTATTGACTCAAAGCTCTTGAGTTTTTTCTTTTCTTCTATAAGAAATTCATATTTCATTATGTATGAATCAATTAGTATTGATGCTTTATTACACTGTCTTTTATGAGATGACTCATAGACCTTCCATATTGGAATTGTATATCATTGATATTCTTTTTCTCTCTTTCTCTCATCCTTCCATTTATCCACACCTTTCTTCTGTAATTTTGCTTTAAAAAAGTTAACGTTTAATTATTTCAGTTGCTACAAAGATATGACTGATTTAACATATTTTGACTGGTTCTTTAGATCTAGATAATATGAAGTGATGAATTGGTTTTCACACTATCGGGCCGGTCTTTTGTAACCCTAACCCTAAAAAAAAACCAACGAGTCACACACTAAGCATAGCAATTATATCACAAGGTCGATTGAATTTTTATTCAACCCTATAGAATTAGATAGAATTAGTTTGATTGGTAGGAAAAAGAATGAATGAGTTTCCCCTTTTTCCTTCTATCGGTTGATAGAAGGAAAAAACGATGAAAGTTTTCTTATTCCTCTTCCTTGTCTATAAAAATCCAAATTTTGATGCCCAAGACCCCATAGATAGTTCGAACTGTATAGGAACAATAATCTATTTTCGCTCGAATGGTTTGTAGGGGAACCCTGCCTTCTCTGATCCATTCGACACGGGCAATTTCTTTTCCGTCGATACGCCCTGCAATTTGTACTTGAATTCCTTTTGTATCCGCTTGTTCAGTTAATTCAATAGCCTTTTTCATTGCTTTTCGAAATGAAACTCGATTCTTTAATTGTCCGGCTATAAATTCTGCAAGAATATTAGGGTTTCCATAAGGTTTTGAAATTCTTGTGATAGCAACGTTAAGTTTTCGGTTCACATAATGAAATTTTTTTTGTAGATTCATCTGTAATTCTTCGACCCCTCGCGGTCTACTTTCTATTAATAACTTTGGGAATCCCATAAAGATTATGACCTGGATCAAATCGATTCTTTTTTGAATTTCTATATGCGAAATTCCCTCGGTTCCAGAGGATATTCTCATATTCTTTTGAATATAATTTTTAATAAAGTCTCTTATTTTTTGATCTTCTTGTAGGTCTTCGGAATAATTTTTTGGTTTTGCAAACCAAAGGGAATGATGCTTTTGGGTTATACCAAGTCGGAAACCAAGTGGATTTATTTTTTGTCCCATACTACCTCACTATTATATATATCACGATCTACCATACTTGTCTTTTTCCATCTAGGTTTTTTTAACGAATAGAAAGATATATCTTCATATATATCTAAAGATATATCTTTCACTACAATAGTTATATGACAGGTAGCTTTTTTTATCGCATAACTACGTCCTCGAGCACGAGGTTTTAATTTTTTCACGACAGTACCCTCGTTAACTTCAGCTTTAATAATTACTAAATTGTCTTCGGCGGAGCCCATAGTGTAACTAGCATTTGCTGCTGCAGAATAAACTAACTTGAAAATGGGATAACATGCTTTATAGGGCATGAGTTCTAGTATCATAAGGGTTTCCTCATAGGAACGTCCGCGAATTTGATCAATTACTCTTCTTGCTTTGTCAGCAGATACAGATATATGTCGGCCTAAAGCGCGTACTTCTGTTTTTTTCT